CCTCTTATTATAGTGTGTGCTTCCGGAGGGGCACGTATGCAAGAAGGAAGTTTGAGCTTGATGCAAATGGCTAAAATATCTTCTGCTTTATATGATTATCAATCAAATAAAAAGTTATTCTATGTACCAATCCTTACATCTCCTACTACTGGTGGGGTGACAGCCAGTTTTGGTATGTTGGGGGATATCATTATTGCCGAACCCAATGCCTACATTGCCTTTGCGGGTAAAAGAGTAATTGAACAAACATTGAATAAAACAGTACCCGAAGGTTCACAAGCGTCTGAGTATTTATTCCAGAAGGGTTTATTCGATCTAATCGTACCACGTAATCCTTTAAAAGGCGTTCTGAGTGAGTTATTTCAACTCCACACTTTCTTTCCTTTGAATCAAAATTAGAACATTAAGTCCATTATTTTGAGCAAACGAGTAATTAGTTTATCGGAATACAAGTGAAATTGAGACGAATGGGTTTTCTTTGTTGACATACGATCTAATTGTATAACGAATCAAAAGTCACATAAAATCGGAAATCTGACCCTTTTTCTATATTCCTGATTATTGATCAAGAAGTCTCTATTAACAAGATAAAAGATGAAATTCTTTTTTTCGTGAAATTAGGCAAATAAAAAAATCTTCTTCTCGTCATATATAATGAAATTAAAATCTAGAAAATATAGTATAGAATTTTTTATCTTTCTATAGCGTACGATAATCCTATTTTGACTAAGAATCCCTGCTGGATGGGATTCTAACAAACCCTTGAATCAATATAAATAGAATCTAATTCATTAAAAAAAACTTTTTGCTTAGTGAATGAAATTCGAAGACAAGAGCAAAAAATGAAGAAAATAATATCTCATCCATATCCTCTCAAATTTTTCATGTAGAAAGATGAAAAACTACATTATATACTCACTTAGACTTAGATAGTAGATACTTATATTATTTTTAATTNNCTTTATATTATAAATAATATTATAAATAATAAATATAAAATCTAAATAATAATAACAGGTACAAATAGTAAATCGAGGTACCCATTCTATGACAACTCTTAATTTTCCCTCTGTTTTGGTCCCTTTAGTAGGCCTAGTATTTCCGGCAATCGCAATGGCTTCTTTATTTCTTCATGTTCAAAAAAACAAGATTGTTTAGAGCCGAGGGCGCAAAATATTATCTTTTTTTTTTTTTTCAAAACTGACGCTTGTATCATAACACAGATATCCATTTAGCTAAATATGGTATAAGAGGCTTCCGTCGAAATCTCCCCAAAATGCTATTAGCTAGTTTCAAATAGACCCGAATCGGCGAATAGCTGAACTGTAAAGTTGGTCTATCTATATACATGTGGCTATCTTTAGTGAGTCATACGAAGGGTGTGTTATTAGTTTAGATCTAACCAATTTAATGAATTACTCCTAAAGGTTCACATCAAACTAGTGCTAGTTGATGCGAGTTACTTCGGAAATAAACGGCAAATTCATTTGGGGTATTCTCTCAATTCCAAAAAAAGCAACCGGATCAAGTATGAGTTGTCGATCAGAACATATATGGATAGAACCTATAACGGGGGCTCGAAAAACAAGTAATTTCTGCTGGGCTGTTATCCTTTTTTTAGGTTCATTAGGATTCTTGTTGGTTGGAACCTCGAGTTATCTTGGTAGAAATTTGATATCTTTATTTCCGTCTCAGCAAATAGTTTTTTTTCCACAAGGGATTGTGATGTCTTTCTATGGGATCGCGGGTCTTTTTATTAGCTCCTATTTGTGGTGCACAATTTCGTGGAATGTAGGTAGTGGTTATGATCGATTTGATAGAAAAGACGGAATAGTGTGTATCTTTCGTTGGGGATTCCCTGGAAAAAATCGTCGGGTCTTCCTCCGATTTCTTATAAAAGATATTCAGTCCGTCAGAATAGAAGTTAAAGAGGGTATTTATGCTCGTCGTGTCCTTTATATGGATATCAGAGGCCAGGGAGCCATTCCATTGACTCGTACTGATGAGAATTTTACTCCACGGGAAATGGAACAAAAAGCTGCTGAATTGGCTTATTTCTTGCGTGTACCTATTGAAGTATTTTAAGAAATCAGCTGAGAAATTAATGCTTTCTCGCGGGAGGGCAAAAAAGCAAGAATCCTCTTTTTCTATAACATAACTTAATTGAGGTTTCTTCAGAACATTCATTCGAGTCAAAGCAGACGTATATGGAACAAGTATAAAAAAACCTTTTTGGGGGATCTTTTATATGTATCGAAATATACACATACACAACTCAATTATATATTAAATAAGAAAAAAAGAAAATCTCATAATCAACCATTTCGAAATAAGGAAATTCCCCCTTTTTAGTTGTTGGAATTGAAACTTTAGATTCAGATAGATCATATCTTGTAATTTTTTTGAAGCTTCTTTTTAGACTTTTTGTGCTCCTTAATGACGAAAAATTTGGATCTCTTATAATGTAGCCAATTTATTTATGTCGTTTTTTGTCACTCATTTTTCACAATATTTTTCAGAAAATTACCTCAATTATTCTATCGATGACTACTCATAGTCAGTTAAATTTTTTCGAAATATTAGAGGTTTTTTTTATATAATGATAGAAAAGGAGAATGATAGAAAAGGAGAATGATAGAAAAAGAGTTCTTTTGTCTCAAAATCTGAATACTATTCATATTCATTATTTAAAGTGGTTTTTCCGGGCGTTCATCGAAAAGAGATATATGCTTCGAATTTGACTGATTGAGATATAGGGAAACAATTTTTATTATATTATTTATTCATATATATTCATTCGAATTTTTCATCTTTTTCCGTATTTTTTTCTAGATTCAAGGCCTAACCACGAAATCACAAATAAAAAAGAGTGAATAGATTCATAGGTTTGATAACTTGTAATAGAACTGATGCGTGAGAGAAATATTAGATTACATAGAGTCGACGAATGAGACGGGTTCATTAACAATTCACAGATGAAAAAATGGCAAAAAAGAAAGCATTCACTCCTCTTTTATATCTTGCATCTATAGTATTTTTGCCCTGGTGGATTTCTCTCTCCTTTCAAAAAAGTCTGGAATCATGGGTTACTAATTGGTGGAACACTAGGCAATCCGAAACTTTTTTGAATGATCTTGAAGAAAAGAGTATTCTAGAAAAATTCATAGAATTAGAGGAACTCCTCTTCTTAGAGGAAATGATCAAGGAATACTCGGAGACACATCTACAAAACCTTCGTATAGGAATTCACAAAGAAACAATCCAATTAATCAAGATACACAACGAGGGTCGTATTCATACGATTTTGCACTTCTCGACAAATATAATATGTTTCATTATTCTAAGTGGTTATTCTATTTTGGGTAATAAAGAACTCGTTATTCTTAATTCTTGGGCTCAAGAATTCCTATATAACTTAAGTGACACAATAAAAGCTTTTTCTCTTCTTTTATTAACTGATTTATGTATCGGATTTCATTCGCCCCATGGTTGGGAACTGATGATTGGCTTTGTCTACAAGGATTTTGGATTTGTTCATAATGATCAAATTATATCTGGCCTTGTTTCCACTTTTCCAGTCATTCTAGATACAATTTTAAAATATTGGATTTTCCGTTATTTAAATCGCGTATCTCCGTCACTTGTAGTGATTTATCATTCAATGAATGACTGAAAAATTATCTACCTAATCCAATTATAATGTTTCTTACTTTGCAGTTGTACATAAGCAAAGCATTGAAAATCGCTTTCTATTTCTACCCATCCCGGAGATTCATCCTATATTCCTATATATATTAATTGAGTCAAAACAAATTATTCCAGTAAATAACAGAATCGTGGATAGGAAACTCCATTAGTGACCTACCCAAATTTATTGTATAAATATATTTTCGGGATCAATGGTTGGACCATGCAAACTAGAAATACTTTTTCTTGGATAAAGGAACAAATTACTCGATCTATTTCCATATCGCTCATGATATATATCATCACTCGTACATCCATTTCAAATGCATATCCCATTTTTGCACAGCAGGGTTATGAAAATCCACGAGAAGCGACTGGACGTATTGTATGCGCCAATTGCCATTTAGCTAATAAACCGGTGGATATTGAGGTTCCGCAAGCGGTACTTCCCGATACTGTATTTGAAGCAGTTGTTCGAATTCCTTATGATATGCAAGTGAAACAAGTTCTTGCTAATGGTAAAAAAGGAGTCCTGAATGTGGGAGCTGTTCTTATTTTACCAGAGGGTTTTGAATTAGCCCCTCCCGATCGTATTTCCCCCGAGATAAAAGAAAAGATGGGCAATCTGTCTTTTCAGAGCTATCGCCCCAATCAAAAAAATATTCTTGTCATAGGCCCTGTTCCTGGTCAGAAATATAGTGAAATCACCTTTCCTATTCTTTCCCCCGACCCCGCTACTAAGAAAGACACTCACTTCTTAAAATATCCTATATACGTAGGCGGAAACAGGGGAAGGGGCCAAATTTATCCTGACGGGAGCAAGAGTAACAATACAGTTTATAATGCTACAGCATCAGGTATAGTAAGCAAAATCCTACGAAAAGAAAAGGGGGGATACGAAATAACCATAGCGGATCCATCGGATGGACGTCAAGTTGTTGATATTATCCCTCCGGGGCCAGAGCTTCTTGTTTCAGAAGGCGAATCTATCAAATTGGATCAACCGTTGACAAGTAATCCTAATGTGGGCGGATTTGGTCAGGGAGATGCAGAAATAGTACTTCAAGATCCATTACGTGTACAAGGCCTTTTGTTCTTCTTCGCATCTGTTATTTTGGCACAAATATTTTTGGTTCTTAAAAAGAAACAGTTCGAGAAGGTTCAATTGTCCGAAATGAATTTCTAGACTCGCGGATTTATCGACATCAAGTTTATAAAAAGAACCAAATTCTTTTTAGTAATTATGATTATCTATGATAAAAAATGAAATTATAAAAAGCCCTTTTGTTTGTTTATACTCTTTTTCTCCGAGA